AAGAAGAATCTACAGCTCTTCGCGAATGTATGACTTTGGGCATTCCAACGATTTGTTTAATCGATACAAATTGTGACCCGGATCTAGCAGATATTTCGATTCCAGCAAATGATGACGCTATAGCTTCAATTCGATTAATTCTTAACAAATTAGTATTTGCAATTTGTGAGGGCCGTTCTAGCTATATACGAAATTCTTGATTAATAATAAGATAAGTAAATCATTTTTGGAACTCCATAGAATAGATTTATTGAATCGGTTACTATTTCTGAATCGCACAAAAGAGATAAAAATAACCGAGGATATTATGTAATTAGTTGGGTTGGTATTCAAAATATCCAATGAAAGTATGCAAGTCGAAAACGAGATGGTTGAATCAAAATAATTCCTTTTAAAGTTCTATTTCTTTCAGAGGTTAATATGAATGTTTTATTATGTTCCATCAACACACTAAAAGAGTTATACGATATATCCGGTGTGGAAGTAGGCCAACATTTCTATTGGCAAATAGGAAGTTTCCAAGTCCATGGCCAAGTACTTATTACTTCTTGGGTTGTAATTGCTATCTTATTAGGTTCAGCCATTATAGCTGTTCGTAATCCACAAACCATTCCGACTGACAGTCAGAATTTCTTTGAATATGTACTTGAATTCATTCGAGACGTGAGCAAAACGCAGATTGGAGAAGAATATGGTCCATGGGTTCCATTTATTGGAACTATGTTTTTATTTATTTTTGTTTCGAATTGGTCAGGGGCTCTTTTACCCTGGAAAATCATACAGTTACCTCATGGGGAGTTAGCCGCACCCACAAATGATATAAATACTACTGTTGCTTTAGCTTTACTCACGTCAGTAGCATATTTCTATGCGGGCCTTACAAAAAAGGGATTAGGTTATTTCGGTAAATACATTCAACCAACCCCAATCCTTTTGCCCATTAACATCTTAGAAGATTTCACAAAACCCTTATCGCTTAGTTTTCGACTTTTTGGAAATATATTAGCTGATGAATTGGTAGTTGTTGTTCTTGTTTCTTTAGTACCTTTAGTGGTTCCTATACCTGTCATGTTCCTTGGATTATTTACAAGTGGCATTCAAGCTCTTATTTTTGCAACCTTAGCTGCGGCTTATATAGGCGAATCCATGGAAGGTCATCATTGATTAGTTTTCGACATAGTCTTTTGTTTTTAGCTTAGCCTGACGGCATGTCTGCGTGTCTCAAAGTAATCCACTTAGACTTAGGGAAGAAAAATATACAAATAAAATAAGGTCTAAATAAAGTATATACGATCTAGAGTAATAGTAAAAAAAATATTACGATATTAAGTTAAGGAATTGTAAAAAAAAAAGGAAAGAGATCTTTTAGATCTTTTTCCTCAAATTCCTGTTTGGTCGATTTATACCACCCTACAATGAATATTCCCTTTATATGGTTTTGTTCATTCAATTCCAATATTAAATATTAGTTTAGTATATTAGTGGGTTTATTAAATATTAGTTTATTAGGTAGTATATTAGGAGTCATAATCTAAGTAAGACTTCTTATGATATCTGTTTACGACGTACGATTAAAAAAAAAGAAGGTATAGAGAATGATTCTCATTTCAGTTGATTTCATTCAATTCACCGATTGACCAAAAAAATTAATAAATAATAAATTACATGAACTTCGATCAATTCAATCCTGATATTTCTATGCAATGATTAGGCCTAACGAATTTCTCAGTTAGATTGATTGTACCCATGTGGGATAATGATAACTAAAAAAAGAAGATAAGGGTTTACAAAAAAGGAGATTTATAAAAAAGGGGTTGGTTAGAGGAGGAAAAAAAAGGGGGGGGTTCGAACTAGATGTATGTAATCTAATCGTTATAAGACATGCCTTGCGTATGTTTCGAAGAATGATTCTAGAATCCGACTGAATCTAAGATGCGAGTAGTTGGTTTACGTTATGGGGGAAAGACATGTATATGTGATATTCGATATTAACTAGGTATATATGAACTAAAGATATATCTAATTTGCCCTACTATTGTGAATTTAGATAGGGATTCCAATAGAAGTCCTTCCGTTTCGACTATTATTTTTTGTTTATTGAATTGAATGAATTTAAATCACGAAAAAGAACAAAGAATTCAAACCAAAGAAAGAATAGTTCGGAAAAAAAAAATAAAAAAGAACGAACTGGCCGAACAAAAGTCGTATGGATTAACAAAAATTACGTGATAGGAAAATATCGAAGCAGTTCTGATGCTTCAAGAATATTATTATTTCAATTCGGGTTTTTTAGTTACTTTGAATGGATAAATCTTAGCGATGGAATAAGTAAGTCATAATTCATTGGTTGATTGTATCATTAACTATTTCTTTCTTTATTTTTTTTTGCGAGGAACTTATCATGAATCCACTGATTTCTGCCGCTTCCGTTATTGCTGCTGGATTGGCTGTCGGGCTTGCTTCTATTGGACCTGGGGTTGGGCAAGGTACTGCTGCGGGTCAAGCTGTAGAAGGGATCGCCAGACAACCAGAAGCAGAGGGAAAAATACGAGGTACTTTATTGCTTAGTCTGGCTTTTATGGAAGCTTTAACAATTTATGGACTGGTTGTGGCATTAGCGCTTTTATTTGCGAATCCCTTTGTTTAATCCTAAAAATATTTTTGTTTTTCTTTTTTATTTCCTTGGATTTGATGCTCTTGCTTTTTCGAATTATATGAAGATTTCACTCCTACAATTTCTTATTCGTTGTGACAACAACCCTTGGACAGGACTGATTTGAGGATGAGGAATTCAATTAGCCGATCAACTCGCTTTCTTCTCTTAGTCTAATGGAACTTTTTTTAGGAAGTATTGCAACAAACGAGAAATTTTATTTTGCAACTGACATAATACCTGGTACCTAATTCTAATAAGTATCATTCTTATTGGAAATTTCCACTTATTGGAAATTTCCAATTGAAAAAAAAAATCCATTTACATCTATAAATCAATATATATTTTTTTTACTTTTTTACTTTATAATACTCTATTTAATTCTATTTAATTTAGAAAAATAATAGAATAAAAAAAATATAGATAATTAGTCTATCTATAAGAATAAGAAAGAGGAGATCATATGAAAAATGTAACCGATTCTTTCCTTTCCTTGGGTTATTGGCCATTCGCCGGGAGTTTCGGGTTTAATACCGATATTTTAGCAACAAATCCAATAAATCTAAGTGTAGTCTTTGGTGTATTGATTTTTTTTGGAAAGGGAGTGTGTGCGAGTTGTTTATTTCAAGAATAGGCTGGATCCAACCAACTGCACTTTTTTTCGTTATAACTCGAAAAGGTGCACGATTCCGCGAATTACTTCTGAATAAATTAATAAATCATATTTAAGAACCATAGCATTTCGTGATTCATTGGTAAATCTACTTTGATTCTCTATCAACCAATAATGTGGGACCGTTAACAGGGTTAAAGCTAAATCGTTTGAAGTCCAGATGCAGCGTGGTACTCTTTCTACTACTATGTTAATACAGAATATGTTAATACAGAAATGGTTTCAAAGAGTTGGAATTTTTTTTTTTCGATATAAAACACTCATGTCGATAAAAAAATGATTTGAACCCGTTATTTGTATTTGATTTTTTTAAATTGGAAAAATTGATATTTCACCCCCCCTTTTTTTTATCTTTTTTATCCAATGCTGAATCGATGACCTATGTATAAAGTAAGAAGAATTCTTTGGATTTGAAGAAAAAAAACAACTTTGCTGACAATTATTTGTTTGGTCAGAAGAGTCCTCCGAATATTATGTTCTTGGATTAGTGATAAGTTTCTATACTTTCACGAATATGAATAGAGAAGAGAGGATAGGCTCATTCCATTAAAAAAAGCTAGGGAGCTTCCCCCATACATAAGATAAGTAATTGAGCGTGAGAGCCAAATGAATTGAAAGATTCATGTTTGGTTCGGGAAGGGATTGTGGAAGTTTTGAAATGAATGGAAAGATAATCTACTTTCATTAAGTGATTTATTAGATAATCGAAAACAGCGGATCTTGAAGACTATTCAAAATTCAGAAGAACTACGCGAGGGGGCCGTGGAACGGCTGGAAAAAGCCCGGGCCCGCTTGCGGAAAGTAGAAATGGAAGCGGAGCAGTTTCGAGCGAATGGCTACTCTGAGATAGAACGAGAAAAATTGAATTTGATTAATTCAACTTATAAGACTTTGGAACAATTAGAAAATTACAAAAATGAAACCATTCAGTTTGAACAACAAAAAGCTATTAATCAAGTTCGACAACGGGTTTTCCAACAAGCCTTACAAGGAGCTCTAGGAACTCTGAATAGTTGTTTGAACGACGAGTTACATTTACGTACCATCAGTACTAATATTGGCATGTTTGGAACGATGAAAGAAATAAAGGGTTAGTCTTTCTACTGCAGGCATTATTTTTCTTTCAAACAAAAATAAAGAATTAAGAAACACTCATGGTAACTATTCGAGCAGATGAAATTAGTAATATTATCCGTGAACGTATTGAGCAATATAATAGAGAAGTAAAGATTTTAAATACTGGTACTGTACTCCAAGTAGGCGACGGCATTGCTCGTATTTATGGTCTTGATGAAGTAATGGCAGGGGAATTAGTAGAATTTGAAGAAGGTACGATAGGCATTGCTCTGAATTTGGAATCAAATAATGTCGGTGTTGTATTAATGGGTGACGGTTTGATGATACAAGAGGGAAGTTCTGTAAAAGCAACAGGAAGAATTGCTCAGATACCGGTAAGTGAGGCTTTTTTGGGCCGTGTTATAAATGCCCTGGCTAAACCTATTGATGGTCGAGGTGAAATTTCAGCTTCTGAATCCCGGTTAATTGAATCTCCCGCCCCGGGTATTATTTCTAGACGTTCGGTATATGAGCCTCTTCAAACAGGACTTATTGCTATTGATTCGATGATTCCTATAGGACGTGGTCAGCGAGAATTAATTATTGGGGACAGGCAGA